ATATCTTATTACGAATAATTCCGACAACTTCGGGAGAGAAAGAGGCATTCACCTATTACCGAGATGGTGCGATTTGATTCTTTTTTTTTTTTTTTTTTATTATTATTCGTTCTTATTTAGTTATTATAAATTAATAATTAATGTATTAATATATTATAAAATATTCTAAATTAATAAATTATAGATTTATTATAAATATTTATTTTTATTATAAATATTTATTATAATTATAATTATAAAATTATAAATCCATTTTATATTTTTTATATATTTTATCATTTTTTCTTTTATAGTTATACTTTTTTTATTTTACCGCTCTCAATCTTAGGAGAAAGACACTCAGGATAGAAAGGGATAGAAAGAAAAAAAAATTATTGAAATAAATCTACGCTTGTTGAAGGTGAAGTTTGTAAGTAAAACAAGCCCTTCTGTCGTGTATCCCCGATTAATGCAGCCTCAGATGCTTCAATTGTCGATTCTAGAGTATTGAGCGAAAGGTTACACCTATGGGTTAGGTCAAACCTACTCCACTAGTACCAATAGGAGGCATAGGGGAAGAGGCACTACTCCTAGGAATCAACAACACGAAAACTTTGTTATAAATTATCCCTTTTCTTTATCAGGATCGGGACTAACAAGAATGGTTGGGACAACAAACATCCATCTCGTTCGTATTTTGGATACCCATATAACCATCGAAGACTGTTGAAGTGACTAATTCCTGGAAATTAAGAGGCGTTGAAGACAAAGAAATTGTTGGAGTCACCCTTTTTTATCTAGTACCAACATGCTTGAGTTAAGGAAAGTTTTTTTACAAGAAGGTTGGCTAGAGATTTCTTGTAAAAACACTAGTCCCACCCAGTTTATAATGAGACTATTTCAATCTTTGTGGATTCCATGTATTATTCTCATTATGCACATAAAGGAGGAGCCGTATGAGATGAAAATCTCATGTACGGTTCTGAAACGGAGATTCTTTGAATCGAACGACGGCCGTAACGGATGTCGGCTCAATCCGAAGGAAATTATGCAGAAGCTTTACAGAATTATTATGAAGCTATGCGATTAGAAATCGATCCCTATGATCGAAGTTATATACTCTATAACATAGGCCTTATCCACACAAGGAACGGAGAACATACGAAAGCTTTGGAATATTATTTTCGGGCACTAGAGCGGAACCCATTCTTACCACAAGCTTTTAATAATATGGCCGTGATCTGTCATTACGTGCGACTATCTCCACTATAGAAAGGGAAAGAAAGAGCAAATCCGTTAATAAATACTAGAAAAAACAGGCTTTCTACATATGTATCGTCCAAAACAACGATTTTTATCAGCTGTAGTAAAGAAATACACTTCATAGAAGTGGAAATATGACGAAATCGGTATGCCTAGATACTTTATTCTATGGATAAAGGATCTAATTGAAAAGGAAGCGCCGTAAAGATCAATTCGCGAGATTTTGGGCCGGTACAATAAGAACTGCTTACTTATGTCATGATATGAGATAAAAGTTAGGAATCCACTTATGTAATAGAGTTGATCCCCTAAGGTATTGAGCAGCGGTGTAGCATCAGATCCCAACGATAGTAAGTCTTTTCCTTCTTATGAAGAAAGTCTTTTTCAAAGATTCTATATAAATTTATATACGAAACCGAGATAGTTACCTTTCATAAAATTCTAATGATAGCGGAAATGCCTATACTTTATGAAGGTGGGAGAAAAGATAAAACTGATTAAATCATTAAGCAAAATTCAAGTTTGAAACTCATAACCTCTTTTGGTTAACTCGAGAGAAAAAAAAATGGGATACTAAAAGAATTTGACTGCTGAGCCGTATGAGGTCGGAAACTCTCAAGTACGGTTCTAAGGGAAGGAATTTACCCGCCTATTCCGACCGGGGAGAACAGGCCATTCGACAAGGAGATTCTGAAATTGCGGAGGCTTGGTTCGACCAAGCTGCCGAGTATTGGAAACAGGCTATAGCGCTTACTCCTGGTAATTATATTGAAGCGCAGAATTGGTTGAAGATCACAAGGCGTTTCGAATAAGAACACTATTTTATTCTAACTATTTTATTTTTTTATTTGTTATAATGAATTGTTTATGAATTGTTTGTTGTCTCTATCAGTCAAATAAAACAGATCATTTCTCTGGGAAGAACCAATCAAAAAATTTCATTATATCCCTTCTCCTTCTAAGATCGTTCTATTTCGTCTGTTATTTCGTAGGGATAAACGATATACAAATAAGTTAGAGAATATATTTCTTTTCTGCTATTAATAATAATAACTAATAAAAGTAAAAGAGACCCTCGAATGACTAAATAGAAATACTGGTATGTCTCTTAGTAATGACTAATGACTGTTCACACGGTTTGGAATAGAGTAATAGTAATATATTCTACGTAATACATAAAGTGTCTCCATTTAGGAACTTCTAATTGAGATATGAATACATTGGGTTGCACAAAAAAAAAATTGCGTCAATTCAAAGC